AGTTGTATCGACCCAGTCGCTCACTAATGGATCTTTACGGTGCTTTCTCTATCAATTTGGGAACTTTATCCATAGAGTAGTAGTATAGGCCATACTTTCTTCCTATTTTGATTCTCGTGAAGTGTCCTTCCTTCCTACAGCTGATAGGGCAAAATCGTTGTTTTGACGATCCCTATGTAGAAAGCCCTTTTTCTAGTATTTACTAGAAAATTTGATTCTTTCTTTTTTTTTCTTCTTTCTATAGTGGAGATAGTCGCACGTAATGACAGATCACGGCCATATTATTAAAAGCTTGCGGTAAGAAGGGGTTTCGTTCTAGTGCCCGGAAATAATATTCCAAAGCCTTTGTATGCTCTCCATTGCTTGTGTGTATAAGGCCTATATTATAGAGTATATAACTTCGATCATAGGGATCAATTTCTAGTCGCGTAGCTTCATAATAATTCTGCAAAGCTTCCGCATAATTTCCTTCGGATTGAGCCAACATCCGTTACGGTCGTTCATTCTATTCAAAAAATCTCCGTTCCAAAACCGTACATGAGGTTTTCATCTCATACGGCTCCTCCCTTCTGTACATAGTACTAAGCGAAATAATCTATAGAATAAAAATAGAATTAGTCCCATCTTATTATGAACCGAAAGGGGCTGGTATTTTTCCAAGAAATCTCTAGCCAACCTTCCCGCAAGAGGTTTTTCTTAACACCAATGAATTCTATTAATGCTAGAGGAAAACGATAGCTCCAAGAATTTCTTTGTTCTCAACGCCTCCTATTTAGAGGAATTAGCCACTTCAACGATCTTTGATGGTTATAGGGGTATCCAAAGTACAAACCTGATGGTTGTTTGTTATCCCAACCATTCTTCCCAGCCCTGATACCGATCAGGAAAGGGCTAATTTCTAACAAAGTTTTTCTCTTGTTGATTCCTATTTCTAGGTGTAGTGCTTTTCTCCCCTATGCTGCCTATTGGTACTAGTAGAGTAGGATTGGCCTGTAATACAGAACCTATCCTGTAGGTGTAACCTTTCGCTCAATACTCAAATCTACAATTGAAGCATCTGAGGCCGCATCAATCGAGGATACACGACAGAAGGAATTGTTAGTTCACCTCACCTTCCCCAAGCGTGGGTTTCCTTTACTAATTTTGTTCTCTCTATGCGAACCCCCTCTCTTTCTCGTAAGACTGAGGTGTAGGTAGGGCTAAAAAAAAAAAAAAAAAAAGAGTCAAATCGCACCATCTCTATAATAAGTAAATGCCCTTTTTTCCCCTGAGGTTGTCGGAATTATTCGCAATAAAATATTGGCTACAATTGAGGAGGTCTTATCAATGAAATTTCCATTTATACGGGATCTAGGCATAATTCCCAACCCATTCTATATAGAATTGTTTTCATTTCTTCACAAAATAACATAAAAACAAACACATTCGATTCTTATAAATCGATCGATCCATATGCTCTAAATGGATAAGAGAGGTATGGATTTTCCGCTCAGCTCAAATTGTCTCCTTTTCCTTCTGTTTGGACAAGAAGAGATATGAAATATTTGACTAAGATTGGATTTCATTCCACTTTTCTATTTCTCAACAATAACTTCTCTCATCAGCTATTTCGCGTTTTCAAAGTCATTAATTGTCTCATACCCTTTTTTAGATTTCGATTGTATGGCGTAGCGTACCTTATGCAAACTGAATTCTAGGGTTCCTCTATTTTATTATGGAATAAGAAGAATTCTTCCATTCTCTTTTTCTTTGGTTTGGGGAAAACCCAAACTCAAACTTTTCGAGGGAGCGGAATTCCTAGTAAAAAAATCCTGGATCCTTCCACTTAGATGAAAAGGAATTTTTCCAATAGAACCATGGAACCCCCGAGCCGTTGTGGTTGTACCTGTACTGCAGGAATAGGAAAACTCGCTATTCACTTAGTTTATTTTCCATAATAAGATTATGTAGGAGAGATGGCCGAGCGGTTCAAGGCGTAGCATTGGAACTGCTATGTAGACTTTTGTTTACCGAGGGTTCGAATCCCTCTCTTTCCGTTTCTCTTAATTGATCAACGTTAACGATCACAATGTATCAAATCAAATAACAATTTATTCCAGCAATAATACCTTTATTTAATAGAAATTTTTTATAGTAAATTACTGTGGTATGTAAAATACACATAGAGGAAAGAACAAAAAAGAAAAAGGATCCTAGGGTTAATCCATTTATGCTAGTTGAATGGGAAAATACGAATTAAGGGCCTTAGGTCGATTTAGTTCGGGGAAAGGGGAAGGGGAAGAAAATTCTATGAACTTTTCCTTTTTTCGTTAAGTTCAAGTCTGACGAGAGTAATATTCTACAACTAACAACTCATTTATTTTGAGACCGACCCACTTCCTATCTAGGATTTTTTTAACTAGTCCTTTATATTGCAATGTGTCAATCGTCAAATGCTTTGGCAATTTCCCCGGGTCGGATGAAGCAATAGAATTTTGAATCAGACGTTTTGATCTTTGGTTATCCTTCGTAGTAATAATATCTCGGGGTTTGCAACGAAAACTCGGTATATCGACTATACGACCATTAACTAAAATATGTCTATGGTTAACTAATTGCCGGGCCCCAGGAATGGTTGAAGCCATACCCAATCGAAAAAGGATATTATCCAAACGCATTTCAAGTAATTGTAGTAAAACCTGACCTGTTGACCTTTTTGCTTTTCCAGCGATATGTACATATCTAAGTAATTGCCGTTCTGTCAGACCATAATGAAAACGCAATTTCTGTTTTTCTTGAAGACGAATACGATATTGCTCTTTTTTCCCAGAATGGAATTTCTTTTTCAGATTACTTCCGGATTTAGGTGTTTTTCTAGTGAGTCCTGGTAAAGCTCCCAGACGGCGTATTTTTTTTAAACGAGGTCCTCGATAACGGGACATGAAGACTCCTTGTTTATTTTATTGAAATTTCATTTTACACAATTAATTTCATTGTATTTACATTACAGAATACATCAAAATTAAAACTGAATTAAACTAAAGGATAAACAGAGTAAAATCTACTAAAGTACCACAAAAAATGGAATTTCATCAACATCTGGATTTTTTGTATATATATTATTTATTTTATTGTTTTGTATCTAGCAAAATTGTAAGGTAGAACCACATAATAGATCCTGGATTCTCCATTTAATTCGGAGAAAAAGAGAGATTCTTGTTCATGGAACATCGATATAGAAAAAAGCCGACTATCGGATTTGAACCGATGACCCTCGCATTACAAATGCGATGCTCTAACCTCTGAGCTAAGTGGGCTTACATAACAGAAATAGTGTAACAAATAGAAATATGTATAGTATAGGAAATCCGTAAAATGTCAGATCTTAATTATTAATCTTAGCTATTAACTAGTTCGAAATTGGAAATTCTACTTAGAAAAAATACTAGAACTTCATAAAGATAAAGTTAACTGGATATGCTTAACTGGAGGATATCCTTAAATAGGATTATAGAAATTTTGGAACTTTCTTTTTATTTCTCTAATTCGCAAATTGATTTTTCTAATAGAATAGAATCTATTCCAATTTCTATATTGAATTTGATTTCAGATATTTTCAATTTGATATGGCTCGGATGAGTAGTCTAATACATAGAAAAGAATAATATATATGATGAAAGATATAATAAAGAGAAAATGCGAATTTCTTGGCATTTTCATTCGATCATTATAGACATTTTTTGAGATATTTTGTTTTTTTTGTTATTTCTTAATAATTTAATGATTAATATTTCACTAAGGAGAACATAGAATCATAGCAAATGAAATTGCTAATTCTGATTAGAAAAAAAAAGAATGAATATCAAGCATTATAGTATGATTTTGAATACTCTAAAAAAGAAAGGCGGGGGGGGGGGAGAGAAAAACTTTGGGATATATTGATTCGGATTGAATTGCAAATACATCAACGATAGAATCAATTCAATTCTGAATTGCAATAAGCAGGGTCTGTCAAATAGAGACGAACTGCTAGACTACGTCGAGTAATGAATTCAACGATTCCAAAAAAAAACTAAGAGATGGATGAAATTACACAAGGAATCCAGGTCTCAATCAAAGAAAAGGAAAATGGGGATATGGCGAAATCGGTAGACGCTACGGACTTGATTGTATTGAGCCTTGGTATGGAAACCTGCTAAGTGGTAACTTCCAAATTCAGAGAAACCCTGGAATTAAAAAAGGGCAATCCTGAGCCAAATCCATGTTTTGAGAAAACAAGTGGTTCTCGAACTAGAATCCAAAGGAAAAGGATAGGTGCAGAGACTCAATGGAAGCTGTTCTAACGAATCGAGTTGATTACGTTGTGTTGGTAGTGGAACTCTCTCTAAATTTAGAGAAAGTAAGGGCTTTATACATCTAATACACACGTATAGATACTGACATAGCAAACGATTAATCACGGAACCCATATCATAATATAGGTTCTTTATTCTTTTTTAGAATGAAATTAGGAATGATTATGAAATAGAAAATTCTGAATTTTTTTAGAATTATTGTGAACCCATTCCAATCGAATATTGAGTAATCAAATCCTTCAATTCATAGTTTTCGAGATCTTTTAAAAAGTGGATTAATCGGACGAGGATAAAGAGAGAGTCCCATTCTACATGTCAATACTGACAACAATGAAATTTCTAGTAAAAGGAAAATCCGTCGACTTTATAAGTTGTGAGGGTTCAAGTCCCTCTATCCCCAAACCCTCTTTTATTCACTAACTATAGTATTTATCCTCTTTTTTTCTTTTTATCAATGGGTTTAAGATTCATTAGCTTTCTCATTCTACTCTTTCACAAAGGAGTGCGAAGAGAACTCAATGGATCTTATGCTGCTATTCTCTTATGCTGCTATTCATTGAATAGATTTCTTTTTTATTATAGTATCGGCAAGGAATCTCGATTATTAACTCTATTTTTAAGTATTATTAAGTAAGCCATGCACAATGCATAGGATTACCCCCCCCC